AATTTCTAGGCTCGTTCGAGCCCTTCCTTTATCTAGAAAATATCGAAAAGAAAGTCCTGATTTCTATATCTCTATAGAAGAATATAGATATAGAAGAATATAGATATAGAAGAATATAGAATAGAAGAATAGAGGAATAGAGAAAGAAGAGAAAGGAAGACTTCTTCCATTATGTGTAATGTAGTAATTCTCTTTTTCAATTGGGAGAGGAGAGATGGCTGAGTGGACTAAAGCGTCGGATTGCTAATCCGTTGTACGAGTTATTCGTACCGAGGGTTCGAATCCCTCTCTTTCCCTTTCCGTTGATGACTTGATTTTTTTCTTTTCATTTTCCAATTTTCTTAGGATTTTATCTATTCCACACGTTTAACTAAGATTTGCAAAATGGAAAATGAACCAAGGAAAAACAAACCCTTTGGATTTTATTCTTCACGTTGTCCAGGATTACGTCCTGGATCATTAGATAGGAATCCAAAGATGAAGAGAGAAACAAAAAATATCACTACGGTATAAACGAAGAGTTTCAGAGTAAGCATTAGAGAATCTCCAAGATAAGATGATTAAAAAAAAAAAGAAATAAAGAGAATAGATCTTCCACTTTTCTACCACATATCCCATTTTGACACCAAAAAATGAGGTTTTTCTAGAAATAGAAAGAAATTGTCAGAAATTCAGTTGGAGTAAGAGTTTTTCATTAACAAAAACTTCTTTCATATCCAAATTCGATATTGTGGGAGACCCTAATATACTAGGGTTTAGGGTCTTTCACTGGAAAAGGGTCAAAAAAAGAAGGAAATGGGCTAAGCCGGATTTAGGGCGACTATCCAAGAATTTCAATGTGTGAATCGAGGGTTCAGACTCTAAAACTTATCTGATTTTATCAATTGTTAGAATTCTAACAGAATTCTTTCTCGAAGAAATCATGAATTTTCTAGGATATGAATTTTCTAGGATAGTTAGTAAGGATCTCATCGAAAACTTACAGCAGCTTGCCAAACAAAGGCTAAGAGAAAAAAAAACACAGGTATGACTGGCATAACATCTACGATTGGATTCAAAAAAGCATAGGCTTCGGGCAATTTGCCGAAGAAAAAACTACTCGAATAAAGGGCAGAATTAAGACAAATAGAGATCAAACTAAAGATATTAAGCATAACAGACATTTTGTTCTTGGAGATAATTGCATTTTGATTGAATTCTTAATATAAGGAAAAAGTAAGTAAGGTATACAAAAAATCCTTCTTTCTTTTTTTTGAACCCACCCAATCAAAAATCCTCCAATTCTCAAAAGAGAATAGAAGAAATCATACTTTCATACAATATCTTAATTGAATTTTATGTAATGATCAATAAATTGAGTTGAATTCTATATCTATATGGATCAAAATCCTAGGCATTCTATAAATATTTGGGCTGGGGTTGACAAACAACCAATCCCAAGATTATACTTTCTTAGTGTAGATTAGAAATGGAAATGGGGCGTGGCCGAGTGGTAAGGCACCGGGCTTTGGTCCCGTTCTTCGAAGGTTCGAAACCTTTCGTCCCAGATTTTTTTTGAATCAAGATTGTTTTCTTAAACAACGTTCTCTAATGTTAGATAGAATGTGATCCCTTTTTATCTTCTATGAATCATATCTTTTTCATAAACTGAACGGAATTGAGTTCAAATGACACGCAGCTGGATCTGAATCTTTTTTTCTCAGGTAAGATGAGAACATGGGGTTTGAATTCAAAAAGGTTGGGTGGGCTTTTCATCATATGCTCATTCCCTTTGATATTTAGAGAAGTTAGTTACTTAGAAAAACTTTCCATCCCATACTTTATTTTTTTGAATTTTCAATGATGGACGTTTTTTGAATCGAGATGCAAAAGAATCTATATTCCCTATTTCTTATTTTTTATCCCGTAAACGCAGAAGTCTAATTAGTAATTAGATTTTTCTCGAGATCTCGGAATTCAAAATAAGAGCGAGTTCTTGGTACTAATGAAATTCAATCAATAGGACTAAGTCTCTTAGTAGCTTAGACTAAAGCTTGACTCAATTTGGACTTCTTCTTTGTCTTTGGAACTAGACAAGTCATTTCCCATCCCGGATCAGGATTCCATTTTTTATTTATGCTCTATCATTCCCATAGAAAGAATAGAAAGAATAGGGGAGTGGATAGGAGCTAATCAGTATTCATTTCAATATCTCTGTCTCTCCAAATCTCATTCAAAAATGATCAAATAACATAGAAATAACATGTATATGTTATTTCTATATGTATATGTTATATATGTTATGGAATCGATATATATTTTCTTTGAATCTCATTTTCTTATTTTTTTAGGTATTTTGTTTTTTTTGTTTGGCTATAATTATAATGAAGAATTGTAAATCTATGGAACGATTGGATTGAGGCAGGAGTGATTTATCCTATCCCTTTTATTCACTTTATGACTTTAGAACAAGCTTGAGTATTGAAATCTTACTCAACCCATGTTAAACAAAATACATAAAAAATACATCTAAAATGAGGAAATGTTTAGCTTATATGTATCCTTCTATTTCCATGACAATAGTCTTTCGGTTTTTGTGAAAAAGGTTTGGGATCCCTTAAATTAGTTAACCTTCAATTAGTTTAATTAACTATTCTAGAATATCTAGAACGGTGACAATTGTTCAGTCTATCTGATGGGTACGCAAACCCCTACCTATTTTTTCGATTTTGATTTTCGCAATCAGATGAAAAGAATAAAGATTCAAATCTTCCCTTACATCCGTTTTTTGTCCATCTCATGAAAAAAATGGGATTTCTTTCTTCTTTTATCTACTCTATTTATCTATTTGAAATCAGGAATGGGTCAATTCAAAAAAAAGACTTATCTTCCCGAAGATGATTAAATGTGATCCTTACTATTTTTCTTCAAATCAACTAATGATGTATGTCTAAATAGGAACCTTTTTCTTTCCATTCGAAATAGTTTTCTATTTCGAATGATTCCTTGTAAGTTGAATCTTTGGTACTCAAAAAGTAGGAAATAGGTCAATCTATCCTATTGAGTCACTTGAAGTTGCAGACTCAAAAAGAACTTATTTCTTCGTTTATCTATTTCTTTAACATATATATGTTAAAGATAGTGTCTTGCTATTGCTAAGACTTCTTCAGAAAAACCTTTACACATATCCACATATCCTATAGAATCCCACAGATCCTATATAGAAATAGAATAGAAGAAAAAGTATAGAGTACGATGGCTATGTACAACTGAACCAATGACTATTCATGATTCAATGATTGAATCGATTTTATACCGGTTCCAGATTAGAGGACTACTATGATAAAACTTCGTTTGAAACGATGTGGTAGAAAGCAACGTGCGACTTGGTGGATGGATCTGTTGTGGTTTATTATAGCCGCATTCATGTATATAATATTTATAATATTCATAGAATTCTATGAAGTTTACGTCTCTTTATACATACCGATTTTCTGTTTCAAGTTATTATAATTAGATATAAGATTGACGGTCCTCTTTCCTCGACATCGCTTGCTCTGTTTTTCGCGAGCCCTTTCCTTTTGTTTCCTAGTCTTGGGTTGTAAATAGTCCACGATGGAGCTCGAGTAGAAAGGATTAATTCATTTCTCGGGGGCAAGGATCTAGGGTTAATGCCAATCAATAAATTGGAACAACTTCGTAAATATATCTTCGATATAGAAATGGAAAGGATCCAAAGTGTATCACGCGGAAATCAACTGCCCGTAGGATTCTTTGATAGAAAGAAATCACAAAAAGGGTATGTTGCTGCCATTTTGAAAGGATTAAGAAGCGCACCGAAGTAATGTCTAAACCCAATGATTTAAAACAAAGAAAAAGGATCCCAGAACAAGAAAACACCATTTGAATTGTCTCGCTAGTCTCAATAACTGGATCAGACTGAAGAATCAAAATCAAATTTGAAACGAGACAAACAAAAGGGGGTAAAGACCACTCAATAAATGAAATTGATTAAAGGTTTTTTCCTTTAAGCTATTTGAAAGTTATCCAACTTGAGTTATGAGTAGGAATGGTTTCTTTTTGATTTTCAAGAAGGAAGAAGAATAAAAAGACTTAAATCATAGTCTAATTTTTTTTCTAGGCGCATTTGTCATTTATTAGAATTCCATACATAGACAAAACTTCGAATCAAATCATTTTTTCTCGAGCCGTATGAGGAGAAAACTTCCTATACGTTTCTAGGGGAGGTTTTGTTCATCTACATCTATCCCAATGAGCCGTCTATCAAATCGTTGCAATTGATGTTCGATCCCCAAGAGAAGGAAAAGCTCTTCGAAAGGTGGGTTTTTATGATCCAATAAAGAATCAAACTGATTTAAACGTTCGTGCCATTCTATATTTCCTTGAAAAGGGTGCTCAACCTACAGGAACTGTTCAGGATATTTTAAAGAAGGCGGAAATTGATAAGGAACTTCGACCTAATCAAACGAAATTCAATTAAAGAAATAACAAGGGGGGGTAGTGATTTGTATATAACTTTGTATAATTCTAATTTTTCTCTACTCCTTTTCCCCCTTCATCCTGATCCTGCTTTCTTCGTATCTATTTCTCATTGCTTTTGTCGAATTCCATGGTCAATAAAAGCAAAACCTTAGTTTATTGATCATATGAATCTCAAATCCGGACATTTCATTTCTTTCAATTATGCGTTTTTCCTTGGAATTTCACTAACCAAGAAGGAATCCAGTTTGCTTATTCCACTTAGATTGATGGAATAGATTAATAATTTCATAATCCGATATTTTTTTCCATTGTATTCTTTTCTCAACTTTTCTATTGACAACAGTGTAGCGAACAAATAGAATTCTATTGACAACAGTGTATCGAACAAATAGAATTCAGTGAAGTGGATCTATTTATTTCCGACCCATAGGTTTGTTGGTTTGTTTTTTTTACTTTACCTCATTCAAATGAGGCTTTCTTTGATATTGATCCAAGGGTTTTTTGATTGAAAAAAGTAG